TCCCTTCCATGCCTCATTTCATAGGGAACCTCAAAGTGGCTCTATTTCATTATATTCTATCCTTATCCCAATTCCATTTATTTAATATCCTTTTGGTGTCATTGACATAATAGATGTCCTTTCTAGTCTATCTTTTTCTATTTCTTTTCTATATATGGAAAGTTTCAAAATCATCATCCTAAGAACGAAATAAGAACTATACAAATTCTATAGCAATAGAAAACAAAAAAGAAAAACTGGAGGGTTATCATGATTTTGTAATCTTTAGTACCTTTATGCCTCAAGATAATCAATTCGGTCGTTTAAATAATTTATATAAAGAAAAAATTTGTATAAAAACGAAAAATAATCACATAGATATAATTCAATATAAACAAAAATCACATAGATATAATTCAATATAAACAAAAATCACATAGATATAATTCAATATATAAACAAAAATCACATAGATATAATTCAATATATAAACAAAAATAGATACAAATTTTATTGTCTATTGCAATAGACAATAGAAAAAAAAAAAAATAAAACCAAGGAGGTGATGATCATGCTATTTCAATCGTTCGTAAACTTGTGTATGAAGATAACCAATTCGGTCGTTGGGATCGGACTCTATTATGGATTTCTAACTACATTCTCCATAAGGCCCGCTTATCTCTTCCTTTTCGTTGAAGAACCCGAGCAGAAGGCAGCAGCAATAACTGGTTTGATTATGGGCCAGCTCGTGAGGTTCATGTCGATCTATAATAGGCCTCTGCATCGACTATTGTGGACACCTCATATACTAACTGTACTATTTCTACCGTATCTTTTGCTTTATTTCGCAGCCGACAATTGGGACTATACTATCACTACCAGTACCAGAAGCAATTTCCTCATTTTCCTGAATACTTTCATTTTTCAATTAGCCAACCAGATCCTTTTACCAAATTCAACGTTAGCCAGATTAGTCAACGTTTATATGTTTCGATGCAACAACAAGATGTTATTTGTAACAAGTAGTTTTGTTGGTTGGTTAATTGGTCACATTTGTTTCCTTTTATTGACGAAAAGATTATTCGACTGGATACGGATCTATCTTTTGAGTAGATCTAAGAAGGAACTTGTGTCAGCATTGGATAAGTACATTTATAAGTACCTTGGGGCAAAATTTCAGGTCCGTTTTTCACACTTTCAGTACCGTGTGGCAGAATTGAATAAGTACATTAAGTCAGAATTGAATAAATACAAAAAGAAGATTTATCAGTACCTTGTTAGGTCCCTTGGGGAAGAATTTGAATTCCTTATGCGAACCTTTCAGTGGGTTGTGTCAGAAATTCAGTACTTGCTGTTAATAAACTTGAGGAGAAACACGGGTCGGTTCGTGAATATTTTCTTATTTGTTACCTGTGCCTACTATTTAGGCAGAATACCTTTATTCATTTTTCCACATCCACTGACAAGCGTCCAAGCCCCACAACTGCAACCAAATTGGTTAGCCAGACAAGGCCGAGAAGCTGACACTTACTGGGAGGACGAGGACGAGGAAAAGGAAGAGGAAAAGAAAGAGGAAAAGAAAGAGGAGATTGCACGAAAAAAAGTGCTATTCAAAGAAGAAATTCCTCACCAGCGTTGGGGAGCGGATCCGGATGAAGAAAAAGATCAAAAAGACCCCATAGTGGTGGAAAGCATTTTAGCGTCCGATTTTTTTCAGTTTCAATGGACTCGTCCAGTACGATACATAAGCAATCAACACTTTTTTGGGGCTGTAAGAAAGGAAGCTTCACAATATTTTTTTGATACATGCCGAAGTGATGGAAAAAAAAGAATATCTTTTACAGATCCTCCTAGTTTTTCTAGTTTTAAGGAACTGACGAAAGGGATGATATCTTCGTCCACAGTAGAAAGACTCTCCTTTGATAAACTAGACAAAGATTGGCTTTATAAGAACAAACAAAGACAAAACAACTTAAATAACGAGTTTATAAAGAGAATTGAGGCTCTAGACACGGGATTTCTTTTTCTAGATATACTCGACAAAAGGACTCGGGTTTGTATTGAGAAAATGAACGAAACCTGCCTCTGCCTACCAAAAAGGTATGATCCTTTGTTGAATGGGCCCTCTCGTGGAAGAATCAAAAAATTTAGCAAAGTAATCGAGGATCCCGAAGAAAAGGAGAAAAGCGAAGAAAAGGAAAAAAGCGAAGAAAAGGAAAAAAGCGAAGAAAAGGAGAAAAGCGAAGAAAAGGAGAAAAGCGAAGAAAAGGAGAAAAGCGAAGAAAAGGAGAAAAGCGAAGAAAAGGCACCGAAAAGCAAAGAACAGGAGAAAAGGGAAGAAAAGGCACGTCTACGCGAAGAAGCACGTCTACGCGAAGAAGCACGTCTACGCGAAGAAGCACGTCTACGCGACGAAAGGGCACTTCTTCAATTGGGTGAATTTCGTGAAAAAGTCTACAATGTAATTCAATCTCGTAAATCTCGTGGAAGAAAAAAGAATGAAATGCAATCTCGTCGAAGAAAAAAGAATGAAATGCAATCTCGTGAAAAAGTCCAGAACGCAATGCAATCTCGTCGAAGAAAAAAAAATGGAACTACAAAATTTCGTGAAAGAATCGACGATGGAACTACAAAATCTCGTGAAAGAATCGACGCTGAACCTACAGAATCTCGTGAAAGAATCGACGCTGAACCTACAGAATCTCGTGAAAGAATCGACGCTGAACCTACAGAATCTCGTGAAAGAATCGACGATGAACCTACAGAATCTCAACTTAAGCAAATCCTTGCTCTAAATCAAATTCATGAGACCCTTTTGCCAGGTTTCATTTTCGAGTCCCCAAAATATGAAGAGAGAATCTTCGCGATACTCAAAAGTAAAACACTAAAACTAAGAGCAGAAGGAAAATTATATTATAATCCTTTGGCAAAATTTTTTTCTAAGCCTTGGGAAAAAGGGGGGGGAAGCATTGATTGGAACCAGCGAAAACTAAAAAAGCTACAGCAACTAAGGACTTATAAAATGGGAGAAAGGGCGGGACGAGCGCACATCCGTCAACGCGTCCCTCGCTGGTCATACGTATTACTCCGCGAGGTCGTATACGACCTGGGCGAACCCTTTGTGACCAAGCGGGGAGATGATGAGTGCTTTGATATTATATCAGCACAATACAAATATGAAATTATTTTGAATGAGGCTACTCAAAATTTACTTATCAAAAATCTTTCTAAAGATAGTAATAAGATTGATCCGGAGATTGCTAAAAAGATTAATGAGAAGGTTATGAAGGATTTGATCAAGAGTGGGGGAGACCCTTATAGTATTGACTTTGAGAAAAGCCTTGCTCATGTTCACGTTGGCAGCCTCACCACCAATACCGAGTGGAAAACCGAGAATAAGGACGTGTGGAGGACCTCCTTGAGAGCGGTGCGCGACCAATTTTGGCATCAGGATGACATCAAAGGTGTTGCGAGCGTCCTAAGGCGTAAAAACGGAGTTGTTGTAAGACAGATTGAAATGTTTCCGCATTCCCCTCTTTTTTTGGGCTTCTTAAAAAGTACACTGTCTAGTTCTTTTAGGGTAGTGAAACCCCTTGTTTTGAAAATGCAAAATTTGATGCATAGGTTTGGAATCAAAAAAGGGGACTTTTTCACTCTTAAGGGACCTAAGAAAGAACAGACAAAAACAAAAAGGAAGACAAAAAGGAAGACAAAAAGGAAGATAGACGAAAAAAAAAGCAAAGCATTGAAAGAACGGAAAAAATTGAAAAGAATCAAAAAAGATAAAATCGAACTAGACCCCGAAGAAGAGCTGTTCCGGATGGATGGAATAGATGCATGGAATGAGCTTTATTATGGGCTAGGAGTAAGAGGTATCGTATTAATTTTTAACTCCTATTTGAGAAGATATATTGCATTGCCTTTAGCGATAATAGCTAAAAATATTGGTCGTATCTTATTTTTGCAGCAGCCCGAGTGGGCTGAGGATAGAAAGGACTGGGAAAACGAGACTCATCTTTTATGCAACGATGACGGTTTTGCTATAGGCGTCATATCCATCAGGAACTTTCCGGAGGAGTGGTGGGACTACGGTCTTCAGGTCAAAGTTTTATGGCCTTTAGAGTTGAAACCTTGGCACACAGCGGATAATAGACAAAGGATAACCAACGATTATGCTTTTATAAGGTCTTTCTGGGGACTAGCTGACTATCCTTGGGGTGGTGCCCGACCCAACCGTTCCTTTTCCATTTTTTGGGGGCCCATTTTTAAAGAACTAGGCAAAAAAAGTCAAAGATTCGCAGCAGAAAAATTGGAAGGGAGCGCCTTTCGACTTATAAGAAGCGTTTTCAACCCAAAAATAAAGCAAAATTTTGTTAGAGTTCTAGGAAACGCAAAAGAAAGCATAAAACGGCTTAAAGAAAGCATAAAACGGCTTAAAGAAAGGGTTCTAGTTCTAAAAAGCACAATTTTGAAAATAACCAAAAAAAATACAAGATTGAAAGGGATAGGAGTAGATGAATCGAGTGAAACTCAAAAAGAAAAAGATTCTATAATCAGCAATGAGATAATTAATGAATCATTTAGTCAAATTCGATCTACAGCTTCTACAAATTCAGAAGAAAAAATACAAAATCTGATTAATAGAACAAGCACAATCAAAAATCAAATAGAAAGAATTACAAAAGAAAAAAAAAAAGTCACTCCAGGACTAAATAATAGTCCTAACAACAAAAAGCAAAATAATAATGTAGAATCACCAAAAAATATTTGGAAAATTGTAAAAAGAAGAAATGTTCGATTAATAAGTAAATGGAATTATTTTCAAAAAATTTTCATTGAAAAAATATACAAAATATACCTAGATATCTTTCTATGTATCATTAAGATTCCTAGAATCAATTTAACAAAAAAATTTTTTGAGAAAGACATTTCCAATACTGAAACAAATCAAAAAAGAATTACCTTTAGTTCGACTATAAAAAATATAACTAAGCGGAAGTCACAGATTGTTCCGAAATTTGCTTCCTTGCCAAATTTATCTTCCCTGTCACAAGCATATGTATTTTACAAATTATCACAAACCCTAGTTAGTGATAAGTTAAGATCTGTTCTTCAATATCGCGGAACGTCTTTTTTTCTTAAGACTGCAATAAAGGATTCTTTTGAAAGACAGGGAATATTCCATTCCGAATTAAAGCATAAGAAACTTCGAAATTTTGGAACGAATCCATGGAAAAACTGGTTAAGAGGTCAGTCTCAATACAATTTATCTAAGGTTCATTGGGAGCGAGTAGGCGCACAAGCCTGGCGAAATAAAGTCAACCGACGCCATACGCCTCAAAATAACGATTTAAATAAAGGAGATTCATATGAAAAAGACCCATTACTTCATTCCAAAAAACAAGATGATTCTGAAGTATATTCATTAGTAAGAAATCAAAAAACTAAGTTTAAGAAAAACTATAAATATGATCTTTTAGCATATAAATACATTTCTTCTGAAACTAAGAAGGACTCCTCTATTTCTAAATTGCCATTACAAGTAAATAAGAGCCAAGAGATCGACTTATTTGATATACCAGAGGAGATTTTTTTCAAGACTTATTTCAAGGATTTTATACTAGACAAGAAGTTTCTAGACAAGGTTTATCGAGACAGTACTTATCTACACAATTATCTAGACAATACTTATGTAGACAAGGATTATCACAAGGATTATCAGGATTATCTAGACAAGAGTTTTCTAGACAAGGTTTATTTCAAGGATTCTCTAGACCGGCTTTATCTAGAAACGGATTATTACGAGGATTATCACAAGGATTATCTAGACAAGGTTTATCTAGACAAGAATTCTCTAGACAATTATCTAGACAAGGTTTATATGTCTCTGAAAAAAATACGAAAGAAAAAACCTGAAAGAAAATATATGGACTTTGATTGGAAGTTTTTAGAAAAATATCTAGTCAATTTGGAGGCCGGGAAAAAGATCGACCCTAACCATAATACAAATACTAAGATTGAGACTAAGAATTCTCAAATAATTGAGACTAAGAATTCTCAAATAATTGAGAATGAGAATTCTGAAATAATTGAGAATGAGAATTCTGAAATAATTGAGAATGAGAATTCTGAAATAATTGAGAATGAGAATAGAGGTCTTATTTATGATATCGTTCCAAAAATGCTCTTGGATCCAGAAATCGAAAAGGATCCAGAACTCAAAGAAGATCCAGAACTCAAAGAAGATCCAGAACTCAAAGAAGACAAAAAAAGCTTTTTTAATTGGATGGGAATGAATGAAGAAATCTTAAAGGCACCCAGAGCGAATTCGAATGAGGAAGATTCGAATCAGGAAGATTGGTTCTTCCCAGAATTTATGCTACGTAAGAGGACATATCAAATGAACCCGTGGCTTAGACCTATGAAGTTACTTCTTTTAAATTTCAAAGGAAAAGAAGAAGAAGAAGAAGAAGAAGAAGAAGAAGAAGAAGAAGTTAGTCAAGGAAAAGAAGAAGTTAGTCAAGGAAAAGAAGAAGTTAGTCAAGGAAAAGAAGAAGTTAGTCAAGGAAAAGAAACTAAAGGAAAAGAAACTAAAGGAAAAGCAACTAAAGGAAAAGAAACTAAAGGAAAAGCAACTAAAGGAAAAGAAACTAAAGGAAAAGCAACTAAAGGAAAAGCAACTAAAGGAAAAGCAACTAAAGGAAAAGAAACTAAAGGAAAAGCAACTAAAGGAAAAGAAAATGTTAGTCAAAACATCGAAGACATCGACATCGAAGACATCCAAGAAGTTATTAGAGAAGATTATGAAAAAGGGTTCCGTAAAAAAAAAACACAATACCGGAGTGACTCGCCGAGGCTAGTAGATTTCGTTGACCTTCAAGAGAAGTATTTGGGTTTTAGCATTCACACCGAGCGGCTAGTTGAGGAGGATATGCTCGAGCGGCTGAGCTTAATGCAGATGGTGGGTAACACAAAAGGGCGTTTACAAAGTAAACGAAGGCTTTTAGCCTATTTTAAAATGGGAGATCTGCCGGTAGACAGAATTGTCAGTCATTATTCGAAGGAGTCTACTCTGTTTAGCTGGGCGGAATTTGGTTTGATGAAGTTCCAACCCTTATTAACTTCGTCTATAAAAGATCTGGAAGAATTTCTTATGTATCAAGCCATAGGTATTTCATTAGTTCATAAGAGTAAGCAACAAACTAATCAAAGATACGGAAAACAAAAAGATGTTGATAAGGATCATTTTGATTTGCTTGTTCCTGAAATGATTTTATCGTCTAGACGGCGTAGAGAATTGAGAATTCTCAATTCTTTAAATTTCAATTTAAAGAATAGGAATGGTGTGGATAGAAATCCAGTATTTTGCAAGGAGAACAACATAAAAAGCTGGGGTCAATTTTTGGATGAAAGTAAACACCTTGATAGAGATAAAAATGAATTAATTAAACTCAAGTTCTTTCTTTGGCCGAATTTTCGATTCGAAGATTTAGCTTGTATGAATCGCTATTGGTTTGATAC